AATATGAATACGGCTGATAAAAAAAAAAGCAAACCCGCTAGGAACGAAAGAAGTCACAATTTGTATCTCCCGCCGGGCGTGTGTGCCTGCCGACTAAGTATTTTTAGTTATCGAAAGGATTCCGGTGAGAAGTAAAAAAGGACAAGCAAGCAAGAAGAAATTTGAGACGAAACTGCTGGTGGGTAATCTAAACAAATGACGAGGGATTCTTCGAGAAGTTAACAATTAGTGCTAATATTGAATGATTATGAATCATTCAATGAATAACGAATTTGAAACATACACGAGGAAGGTTTTAAGAGTAATATCAGTCGTGAATCTCTTATGAACCAAGAGCCGTGTGAAGTAAAAATTTCATGCACGGTTTCGGATGAGCGGAAAGATCGAAAATATTCTTTTCGACTCTGACTCTCCTACACCAGTCGTTGCTTTTTTCTCTGTCACCTCTAAAGTAGCAGCTCCGGCTTTATTTACGCGACTCTTCGGCCTAATTTTCCCGCATTTTCCTAACGAGTGGCATATGGTGGTAGGGTTCTTGGCCACTTCTAGCATGATATTGGGAAATCTAATTGCCGTTACTCAAATAAGCATGAAACGTATGCTAGCTTATCCCTCTATAAGCCAAATTGGATATATTATGATTGGAGTACTTGCTGCAGACCCGGAAAACGGTTACGCAAGTATGATAACTCATACGTTTATTTATATACTCATGAACCTGGGAACTTTTGCTTGCACCACCTCATTTGGTTTACGAACCGGAACTGATAATATTAGGGATTACGCGGGATTATACATGAAGGATCCTGTTCTAACATTCTCTCCGGTTTTATGTTCACCATCCTTAGGGGGTATCCCTCCACCATCCGGTTTTTTCGGTAAACTCTATCTCTTTTGGCATGGATGGAAAGCTGGTTTGTACCCATCAGTTCTGGTAGCGCTCATCACAAGTGTCATCTCTATTTACTATTATCTCAAGATAATTAAATTGATGTTCACTGGGAAGAATGGTAGGAGCGATGCATCCACAATTTATATACAAAATTCATTAGTTTCTCCATCAATTTCAAAAAGTTCTCTTGAAATAGCTATGATTATTCGTGCACTAGCATCAATCCTATCGGGTATATTAATAGATCCCATTATTGGGATCACACGGAATACTTTCTTCTAGACTCATTTCAAATTGTGACGCGAACTCTTTTTTTGTCGAGCGATTTCTCTTAAAAGCCGGTTTTGCTTCTGCTATCCCAATTAGTCTGTCTCTGTAACTTATGAGAGAGTTATATCTTCTTCGGTAATTGATCCTGACATTCTCCTATCTAGCTTGTATTTGCTTTTTCGCACCCGGAATCACTTGCTAGGAAAATGATCACTTGTCTCTTCCGGGGGAGATAGAATTATTTCCGCGCAATCCACGGCTGGAGTTGGGCAGTGGCAATCCACGCTGCTACATCTAAGTATTTAGCCGGAAGGAGAATGCCTCTCCTTCTTGTATCTTCATATGATATTATTTGATTGATATCGAGAAAAAAAAAGTCTCTGTAGGAAGAGTGAATCGACCACCTCTTTAGGGATGATTGATTGTGGGCGGGAATAGATTTGAACCCTCGACCATCGCCGGTATGGAGTGGAACCCTACCACTCCATGAAGAAGCAATGAGTAATAAGATAGGTCCAGGGACCTCGTCTAAACCTGACCCGAGTGGAGTCTCCCAATTAGTAAATTGGGTAAGAGAGAGAATAAAATTTGGTTCAGCAGTTGACAAGCATATAGATATACCCGTATAATTAGAGTGGTGAACGTAACTCCACCGTGTCTCCTTGCTTCGGAAGAAGGGTAGGCAGACCAGACTCAAAATCTAGCACCTCGTAGTACGAGGGTTCGAATCCTACGCGAGGCGTCCAGAAGTATTGCATTTCTGTAAGAAGTCTCCCGACTTCTCCATTCTCACCAATGAAACTCAAAGCCTTTAATTGGTAGATCTCCATGCTTGCCTTCTCAAGTGAAGTAGCACTGGAAGTGTCTCTTCCACTCGAGAGACGGGTGGGTCCTATTGCAGTGCAGAGATATCCGAGGCAGTGAGTCCCACTCCCACCTTTTCTCTTTTTTCCCCTCCCAAAGCAAGACTGGGGCAGCAAATCCTAACATCCAAAATGATTGGAGTGATACCCGAAACTCAAGGAATAGTTTGTTTTGTCTTACAGATACAGAACAGAAAGAAGAAATAGAAGAAAAACAAAAAGAACGACTGAGATATGAACGTATCGAAGATTCAGACGTACTAGAAATGTTAGTAGTTGTGTGTTTGGTGTCTCATCAAACACACATGGGATGGGACTGAAAATCCTATCCTACTCATAGGACTGAAAATCCTACGATTGGGACTCGAAATCCCAATCATAAGCCAAGTATCTAGTTATGGTAGGGGTATCTAACCAGATACCTGGAGTTTCCATTCCAATTAATAGAATAAGAGATTAGAGGAGGGAGGATATTTCATCTGGGGATGATCTATTGCGGGCGAGGAGGGATTCGAACCCCCGACACCGTGGTTCGTAGCCACGTGCTCTAATCCCCTGAGCTACAGGCCCCGACCCCACTGGATCCGTCTTCGGTAAAGACTCGTAAGCCCAAGATTCCCCCTCATTTGCCGATATTCTTCTCTCACTGAGAGAAGAGTGAAAGGATGTGCTATATGGGATGGAGTTCCGGATAGAGATGAACCCTACGATAAGAAGATGAAAGGCATTTCATCTCTTTTTCATCTCTTTTTTTTTCTTTTTTTTTCTTATCCTGGCATCGAGCTATTTTTCCGCAGGGCCCCCCCTGCAGTATTGTTACCGCAGTAGAGTTTCACCACCAAGTTCGAGATGGATCGGTGTGGTTCCTCTACGCCTGGGACACCAGAATATCAACCTCTGAAAGGGAATACGCATAGAATGGGGAAGGACTCATCAGTTTGAGTCTGCAACTCCAGTCCGGAAGACACACCAAAGGTAGGGATACACTTTACAATCTCCTGACCCGCTTCTTCCTCTATCCTTTATCCTTTGGATAGAGGAAGAAGCGGTACAGAATCTCATTTCAGACCCATAGATTAAAATTCATATGCTTGCTGTCACACAACCAAATACTAGGTGGTATTGCCTGATCGATTTGATCAAGTTTTGCAGGAACAAAGTTCAA